GTTATGAAAAAATATGAAAATAAAAAAACAAGATTTTTTTATTTGAAAAAAAAAAAAAAAAGAAACTTTGGGATTGCTAAATAACAAACGAAATAAATATATAAAGCAACGGAGCCATCATAGTATTTTTGAACTACTCCAAAAAGAAGGGTGGTTATTGGATCATTTACCAACCTGGGTCTGATAGACCCTATATTTATTTATTTAAAATTTTTTCCATGTAAGTGTAAGTAAGGTAAAAAAAAAGTGAATTCCATTATAGAGCCGTATGCAATGCGCAAAAGAAGATGCCTGTACGGTTGTTCAATTATATCTTTTTTTATTATTATTCTTTATCTCTTCACCTTTCATTATGCGAGATAGAATAAACATTTATTATGTTATATCATCAGGGTAATGATCCACCAACCTGTTGCCGCTTTTTATGAGGCACAGACGGGAGAGTTTATCTTGGAAGCGGAAGAACTACTGAAGCTGCGCGAAACCCTCACAAGGGTTTATGCACAAAGGACAGGCAAACCCTTATGGGTTGTATCCGAAGACATGGAAAGAGATGTTTTTATGTCAGCAATAGAAGCCCAAGCTCATGGAATTGTTGATCTTGTAGCGACTGAATAAAAAAGAAAAAATAACAAGGATTTCACACGAATTCGTTATTTGAGATTTTATCTTCTTACCGGATTTAATATTCTATTATTTAATATATTTAATATTCTATTAATTAATCTCATTAATCTATTAATATAGAAATAAAATAATTCATAAGCATCCGGTTAAGATCGATCTAAACCAGCCCATTATGTATATGATTCAACATGCCAACTATTAAACAACTTATTAGAAACACAAGACAGCCAATCAGAAATGTCACGAAATCCCCCGCTCTTGGGGGATGTCCTCAACGACGAGGAACATGTACTAGGGTGTATGTGCGACTCGTTCAGATCATGGGCTAGGACAAAAGAAAGAAAACAATTGATCCAGTATCAACGATCAGTACCAGTGAATAGGATAGAATGGAAGAACTCCAGTCAATATCTAAAAATAAAAAGGATCTATCCTTCTATTATGGTATCAAATGTATGGTTTCCGTTGGTGCAAATCCAATCACCTCAATTTAAAAATTTTAAATTTAAGATGAGAAAGAATTCTCCATTGATAGCAAATGGTATCCATTAAGCAGGGGAAATCCTATTTTAAAAAGCAGAAAAATTCTGCCTTACTCTTGCAAGAACGGACTAACAGGGTCAGCTACCCAGCTAATCTTCATAATTAAATACCGTTACTGTATAAGTGGATCTCGTTGTGAAAGACCTAGTACTGGATAATTATGGGTAGAGCCAAAGAGTTTGAACTGTACAAGTTAACAATAACATTGATTAAATGAAAGAAAGAAGGGCTCCGGTGTATAGAGAAGACCTCACCGTTTAAGAAGTAACCATAGAAACGATGGAACCCACTATATCCATTTATATTTATTACTTTTTTATTTACTATGTGTTTTTAATACCTAGTATCAATACAATTTTTTTTTATAGGTGAAATGCCTAGAAAAAAAGAAAAAATCGTGGTCGGGAAGGTTATAATAGCAAAAGCCATTGGAATTTTTATTTTATACATTGGAAGAATCCGTTTTGTTATTAATAGACTAGGACACGGGAAGAGAATAACTGAAAGAAAGGAAATCGATTAGTTATTCATCAAAGTTTCATTTATTCAATGACCAGAATTAAACGAGGGTATATAGCTCGAAGACGTAGAACAAAAATCCGTTTATTTGCATCAACCTTTCGAGGGGCTCATTCAAGACTTACTCGTACTATTACTCAACAGAAAATAAGAGCCTTGGTTTCGGCTCATCGGGATAGAGGTAGACAAAAGAGAGATTTTCGTCGTTTGTGGATCACTCGGATAAATGCAGTAATTCGCGAGAATAAAGTATACTTTAGTTATAGCAAATTCATACACAATCTGTACAAGAGACAGTTGCTTCTTAATCGTAAAATACTTGCACAAATAGCTATATTAAATAAGAGTTGTCTTTATATGATTTCCAATGAGATCATAAAATAAAGAGATTGGAAGGAATCCGTTGGAATATTTTAAATGGAGTTCCCTGGAGAATGAACTCTGGGAAGGTAGAGTAGAAATTAGTATGATAAAATATGATAAAATCATCAAAATGAAGAAACACGTTCAATAAAAAATATTTATTCTTCTCCAATTTTTTTTTTTTTCTTACGAGTTGACTCGCTTCTTTCAAATTGTTTCTCATTATTAAGAAAAGGTAACAGAGATAAAATACGAGCTTGTTTTATAGCAATAGTAATTAATCGTTGTTGTTTTAAGGTCAACCTATTTACCCGTCTAGATAATATTTTTCCTTGTTCGCTAATAAATCGACTAATTAAACTCATGTTTCTATAATCAATTCGATCCCCCGATTGGATCGGAGGCAAACGCCTACGAAAAGATCGCTTGGATTTAAGAAGGATTCGCTTGGATTTATCCATGGTTTGTTTATTCCTTATCCTGAAAATCCCAATCCTATTTCTTAATTCTACATCATGTTTGATCCGATCGAAATAGGATTGGGTTTGTTTATATTTAAATAAATATATGTTATATATAATATGTAATTTTTCATCTTCCTTGGAAGACTGACACACGAGCGGTCGGTTCGATCTATTTCTTTATCTCCCCATGAATCGTATGTTTGTAACAACAGGGACAGAATTTTCTCAATTCCAATCGACCAGGCGTATTGTGTCGATTCTTTTGAGTAATATATCTGGAAATGCCCCTTGATTCCTTATTAACACGATTTCGAAGACAACTGGTACATTCCAAAATAACTGTTACTCGGACATCTTTACCCTTGGCCATGAACCTCCTTTGGTTTATGATTCACTCAATTCTTTAATTTTCCGATCCGAAGCAAGGAAGAATAAAGGACAAAAAAAAAAAAAAAAATAGAAGCAGGTAACTCGAAATCAAATTATAAAAGAAAGATTTCGTTGCAATCAATATAGTAATAATAAGTAATATAATGATTTCTAACTATATTTATAATTAAGAATTGCCGTACAGTATTTTCAGTTAAGTATCTTGTATGATATTGTTGCTCCAACCATCACATTTTCATTTCCACTCTATTATTAATATTAATTTAATTTGAGCCTGGGCCCGAGTTCATAGTTTCACTGAGGGCGAAACCGCTTTTTCTTTGTTTTTTTTTTTAGAATAAGTTATTCTAAAAAAAAAACAAAGAAAAAAAGAAGGCAAGGGTAGGGATTAGTTACAGAGATTTGATTGTATCTCTAATCTTATTCCCCCTTCTCATATCAATAACTAAAATGAAAAAAAGGGGAATATCAACGCATCCGGAAAAAAACGATTGATCTCTATCAATAAACCTGCCAAAGACCCGAACCATAAAGCACTTACTACCGGTGCCACGGAGAGATATGTTTTTAGATCTCGCATTTTAAAAACTCCTCTTTCTTTATTCGTTATTGTAATTTTATTGTAATTTGTAATACATAATGGTAATACATATATGACCAGATGTGTATATGTAGTTAATGACTGACCGCCTGTATTTGTACGCGGAGTCCCTAATTAAAATTAAAATGTACAAAATAGATATTTCTACCTGAAATTACTAAAAAATATTAATTTTTTATGGTAGGTTTCATATTTATTTCATACTTTATATAATATAAGTCTTTTAATATATTATATGTTTGTTATATGATATATGAGACCAAAAAGAAGAAATGAAAAGATAATTTTTGTATATCAATGGAGGAAGTAAAGATGTGGAAAACAAGACAAGGATTCTCTACAATGACACTGTAGACCAATTGAAAGGGATGTAGCGCAGCTTGGTAGCGCGTTTGTTTTGGGTACAAAATGTCACGGGTTCAAATCCTGTCATCCCTACCTATTACTTATCTTATGAGCAGTAACGAGGGATCAATTGAGATAAATTGGACATACATAATAAATCTTTAATTTTATGATATATATGCAAGATGAATTGGGGTCACAAAATCTTTATTGTGATAATGATAATAAGGCGCTCTTAGTTCAGTTCGGTAGAACGTGGGTCTCCAAAACCCGATGTCGTAGGTTCAAATCCTACAGAGCGTGATTCTGTGTTCTTGTTAATCGCGTTAGGTCGAATTTAGATTGCTGTTCAATTATTTAAGTGTAATTTTCGACCTAACGCGGATTAAAGGAAGTAGGAGGTCAATCAAAAAAGAGATGTTAATTAATCAAAGGTCCAACTGATCACCACGTCTGTATTGTAAATATGCAGTTACGAATAATCCGGCCAAAGTAATAGGAATTAGACCTAAGACGATTCCAAATAGAAAAACTTCAATCATTTCAATTTGTTTGAAAGGGGAAAGGGGAGGTAATATTTATCCTTAAATATTAATCTGTATTGACTATAAATCTCAATGACCAAAAATTGGAAATCGATACGTTAAGTAACTGTAGAAGATATGAACTGCCATAGAAAGATTTTTTTTTTATGAATTGTTCATGTTCATTTAATTAATTTCAAATAAGTCGTATCTTGCTCAGACCGATAAATAGAGCTGAGGTGATAGTCAAAGCTGCTAGTAGAAAACCAAAATAACTAGTTATAGTAGGCATGAAAAGGCTAAATGAAATATGTTCTTTTTATACATATGTTTATAAAGCACTTCCCTAAGTTTCAATTTTTGAAAGATACGAGGATAAGCAAAAATACCAACCAATTGAAAGAATAAATTCAATTGAAAATGTTTGATTCATCTATTATTATAGACGATACTAACAAAAATAGAGTAACATAAGTAAGAAATCAATTCATCATTTGTGACATTTACCCATGTCGCACTTTTGAATCAACAGATTCATCGGTCAACTCTGGAGTTGACTAAACTAATATATGCATATAACTAATACATGTATATATATAGAATATTTAAATTAAAATTATAAAT